TGCATGAAAGTATCCTTGAGAAAGCATAGGATCTTCTGAAAAGAATTACAACACACTACTATAAGATGCTCTATTTTTACATAGAAATGTGTTCGCTCAAGAAAGACTCCAGAGGATGTTGATCGTAAATAAGAAGATTGTTTACGAATAAATAGGAATAAATATTCGCATTCATATACATAAGAATTATATAGGAACCAAAGGAATTTTTTCTTTATTTTTGAAAAGGCGTAAATGAATTTCTTTGAAGTAACGAGACTATTCAAATTATGATATTCGTGGAAAAGAAATCGCAATAAATGCAAAGAAGGAACATCCTTGATCCAGCATTGAAGTACTTGAACCAAGATTTCCAGATGTATGGGATGAGGTATTAGTAGATCTGACACATAATTCAAATGTAAAAATTTGTCCTCTAAAAAGGGAAATATTGAATGAATAGATCGTAAATTCTGATATTTTAGTATTTTTTTTGCTTCAGAAGATTCAGAAAAAGATACTAATTGCGACGAGAATGGAATTTCCAGAATGACTCCAAAACCTTCTGATACCATTTGAGAAGAAAAATGAGAAGAAAAAAAATTCTTGTACTCCCAAAATTCTTTTTTGTTAGAATCATTAAACGAAGAAATAAAAAAATTCTGTTGATACATTTGAGTAATTAAACGTTTCACAAGTACTAAACTAGATTTATTGTCATAACCAATAATTTCCACGGGTTCGTAAAAAATCAAACTATTGAAGTTATGATCATGAGCAAGTGAGTAAATATACTCCTGAAAGAGTAGCGGATATAGGAAGTTTTGTTGCCGAAATCCAGAAATTTTTCCATTTACGTACATTTATACTGATGAAAACAAAAACAAAAAAGGGAGTCGCTTCTTGTGTTATTGTTATTAAATGATAACATAGTGCAATATGGTCAGAACGGCGTATGTGTATTGTATATTATACGTAGTATATTCTTTATACTTTTATACTATACTAGAACTATAAATAACACTGTAGTATATTAGTGTATTATTAGTATATACAGTAATATACAGTATTACACTACAGTAATACAATTACATTACATTTTTTTTTAGATATCCTTTATTATAAATTATAAAATTCTATACTTTATTATTATTATATATTATAATTTATTTATTTTAAGATATCTTTTATATTATACTTTTATATTATATTTTTTATATTATATTATATATTATTATATATACATACTGTTATATTTATATTGATTGTGATGTAAATAACGTAATGGTAAAAAGATTATATAGATTATATAAAAGTTAAGAACAAATAAAGAATATATACCCCGGAGACAGAGAGCCCAATCAACAGATCTTTTTTCTTTCCCTTTCTATACAATCGGATTTATTGTTAATATAACTAGAATAACAATAAAAGAAATAAAGAAAATCTAAAATAACAAGAAGAAAAATAAGGAAAAGGTATAAAATCTTTTATTTTCGCAACCCGATCGCTCTTTTGACCTTGGAATAAATTTTTTTTATCAGTATACTATTTCTTAGTACACATCTGTCTTAAATTTAAAATAAAGAATAATTAGGATTCAAGAAAAAAAAAGAATCAATGGTCCACTCACAATTAACAAGAGAACCTTTTCCCGCATCAGGCACTAATCTATTTTTAACGTCTAATTAGATCGGGTCTTCATTCAAATTAATTCAAATTAAGAAGATAAGCTCGTTACTTTTTCGTCTTACTCGAATTGGAGCCATAAGGCTCTATCCATTTATTCACTAGACCCAACTAGAATTCTTATGTTATATTATGAGTATTAAATTTTTTTATGATTATTTTATTTATTAAAATTATATTTCATATTTAACGACATGCTCTTTTTTCCATTCATTACCTTTCAGGATCAGTCGCGTTCTTATAAACTCTACCAATAGTCTTGACGAATTCCTTCCTTCATCCAAATGTGTAAAAGATCATAGTCGCACTTAAAAGCCGAGTACTCTACCGTTGAGTTAGCAACCCGGATCTATATGATGTGTAGATATGATCAAAATAAAAATAAAATAAAAATCAATGGAATTGAACTGCACAACTACATCAAAACATGGAACTAGGAAGAAAACCAATCTAAACAACAAAATATCAATAGGATCCGGTTCAAAAAACAAGAGATTAAAAATAGAATTGGCAAATTGACAAACCACTTATCTACGAGATAATTATATCTGTTCGATACGCCATTGTCAATATGAATGGACTTTTTATAAAAAAAAAAAATATTAATATTTAATAAATTAAATAAATAAAATAAAATCTAAATATTAGTAATATAATTAATATTAATATTATAAAATATTAATATTAGTAATATAATTAATATTAATATAAAATATAATTAATATAATATTAATATTAGTAATATAATTAATATAATAATATAATTAATATAATATATAATAATAAATATAATATAATTAGAATTAAATAAAATATTGTATTGGATATTATTAGATATTGGATTAGCACAACACAAATGATAAATAAGAGATTTGAGCGTAAAAAATAAGGTAGATATAAAATATAGAAAAAAAAAAATATCAGGTTTCCTTAATCAAAAAATAAATAAAAATAAATAAAGGTACAATACAAATACAAGAAGAAAGATTACCCCCCCCCTGTTGGGGGGGGGTTCCACAACAAGAAAAAAAGAAATAAAATAAACTAAATTAAGTAAGAATAAGATTAAGATAGAACAAGAAAAGACCAAACTTTGAATAAAGAATTACACAAGGATAGGTACTAAGGATAGGTACTAGCTTTTTCTATTCATGACTTTTATTCTGATCAAAATAAACTCGAAATTATTTATTTAAAGAGTTCTGCCTTCCTTAAAATATTATGAACAGTTCCTGTGGGTTGAGCACCCTTTTCAAGGAAATATAGAATAGCAGGAACATTTAAATAAGTTTGATTATTTATCGGATCATAAAAACCCACTTTTCGAAGATCTCTTCCTTCTCTTCGGGATCGAACATCAATTGCAACGATTCGATAGATGGCTCATTGGGATAGATGTAGATAAAGGATGCCCCCCCTAGAAACGTATAGGAGGTTTTCGCCTCATACGGCTCAAGAAAAGATGATTCTATAATTCTATTCTATATACTATAATATACTATATATTCTATAATTATACTATTTATACTATATTATATCTTTACAGTATATTTTTATACTATTTATACTATATTATATCTTTACAGTATATTTTTACAGAAAAAAAATCTCAGTCGTACTCCTAACTCAAGTTGGATAGTTTTAAAAGAGTTCGAAAGGAAATCTTTCTAATTTATTGAGCTGTCTCTAACTTATTTTTTTGTCTCCTTTAGGATCTATTTTTTTTTTGCTCATTCTGATCCAATTGTTGAGACAAGTGAAAATAGTATTTACTTGTTCCGGAATTCGTTGTCTTTGCTTTACGATTTGTGAAATCTTTGGGTTTAGACATTACTTTGGTGATCCTTACTCCTTTTCAAAAAGGCAGCAACATACCTTTTTTTTATATGGAAAAAAGAACAATCATACGAAAGATTGATTTCTTTGTGATACACTTTTGATCAAAACAGTTTTAAAATTTCGACAAATTTGACTTTTTTTTTTTATTTCAAACTTGTTAAAATTTTAACCTCTCCATTTATATATTCTATTGATGATCTATTTACTAATGATCTATTTACAAAGTTGGTCTAACTTATTGATTATCACTAACCCTAGATTATTCTCCCGATAAATAAATCAATCGTTTTTACTCGAGCTCCACCATATGCTATACCATTAGTCTTTTTATTTACCAACCTAAGGCAAATGAAATTAGGTTCCTAGCAGGACAAACTATGTCGAGACAAGAGCATCTTCATTCCTATAGAAAATGATGGATGGCAAAATCCACAGCCAATCATGTCCTTCAAGTCGCACGTTGCTTTCTACCACATCGTTTCAAACGAAGTTTTACCATAACATCCCTCTCCCTTGATTTTTATTTTGAAGCGTATGCAATTGATTCAATATGAAATCATGAATAGTCATTGGCTGAACCGATATATAATATATCACACTTACCTATCCATAGATAGATAAGTTTTTGTCCGAAAAGGATTTCACTTAAATTAACCCCATATTTTATCATATGAAGAAAATCACATGAAAAAAAAATCTTTTATTTTTACTTTTATTCAAATGAAAAAGAAATCCCCATGAATGGCTAAAGATTTTCAGCTACTTAGAATCATTATTAAATTTCAGAATAAAGGATTGGATCACATTGTATCCAACGTTAAACAGAAAAATTTTTAATTCCTTAATTTGAATTTAAATTCTATTTAAATAGAGAAGAATCCCTCGTTTATGATGAATAACGACCTGGGACGGAAGGATTCGAACCTCCGAGTAACGGGACCAAAACCCGTTGCCTTACCGCTTGGCCACGCCCCATTTTTCTTTTTTTCTAAGAAAACCTAAGCTCAATATTGACTATTCGTCAATAACCAACCAAAATAAATATAGGACATGTTGTCCCTAGGATTCAACACATGTAGATATAGAATAAAAAAGATTCATTGATCATTACATAAAATTCAATTAAGATATTGTATGAAAGTAGAATTCCTTATATTCTAAGTATTTTAATTTAACTTGATTGTAAAATGTAAGGAAGTATTTTTGATTGAGGAGAGGTAAAAGAAAAAGAAGAATTTTTTTTATCTTTTATCCACCTTTTTTATTTTTATCTCATAAAAACAACTCAATCAAATCTGATAATTTATTATCATTTCAATTTCATTTTAAAGAACAAGAAAAAAATGTTTGTTATGTTTAATACTTTTAGTTTAATCTGTATCTGTCTTAATTCTAACCTTTATTCGAGTAGTTTTTTATTCGCCAAATTACCCGAGGCTTATGCCTTTTTCAATCCAATCGTAGACGTTATGCCAGTTATCCCTGTACTCTTTTTTCTCTTAGCCTTTGTTTGGCAAGCTGCCGTAAGTTTTCGATAAAAAATGAATCTCTATTCAATTTATATTCGTGATTTCTTCGATAAAAAAAGATGATATTTTGATTAAAAAAATAAATAAGATCGGATAAGTCTGACATTAGGAACCCTCGATTAAAAAAGCTAAATTCTGGTATTTTATATTGTATATTGATATATTGAATTTAATTTTAAATTTTAATAAGGGAGCGCTGATTTTTGATCAGCTTATTTCTTCCTTTGTTCTAACCTTCTCTTTCTAAGATCCCATACAATATCTAATTATAGATATGACAATATAATGTAAATATATTAATGTATAGCGTGTGTCGTAAAATAGGTGATCTATTTCCTTAAAAAAAAAAAATTATATTATTTATCTTGGAGATTATGTAATGTTTACTCTTAAATTCTTCGTTTACACAGTAGTAATTATAATTATAGATATGGCAATAAATTCATTATTATAGATATGGCAATATAATGTAAATATATTAATGTATAGCGTGTGTCGTAAAATAGGTGATCTATTTCCTTAAAAAAAAAAAATTATATTATTTATCTTGGAGATTATGTAATGTTTACTCTTAAATTCTTCGTTTACACAGTAGTAATATTCTTTGTTTCTCTCTTCATCTTCGGATTCTTATCTAATGATCCGGGGCGTAATCCTGGGCGCGAGGAATAAAAAAAGAGATGAGATTCGTTTTTCGTTTTTCATAGGTAAATCTATCAATAAATGGAATAGATACTAGATAAAGAAAGATAAAAATTTCATAAAAATAAAAGAAAATTAATAATAAGAAATTCTTCAAAATTATAAAAATTAAAGTGATCGGGTGGGTCGGAGAGAGGGGGATTCGAACCCCCGGTGCGAAAAATTCGTACAACGGATTAGCAATCCGACGCTTTAGTCCACTCAGCCACCTCTCCCCATTGAAAAATTAAAGTTTATCGTGTGATGTGACACGTGAAGCCAAGATTGAGAAAAATTTGTATTTTCCTTCTTTTTTATTAATTATAAGATTAAGTAATCTAAAAAAAAAAGTAATGTAATCATTAATGTAATCATTGTATATAAGAATATAATAAGAATATATACTTCACTTCTTTCATTTTAAATGAAATTCGAACAATAACAATAGATAAAAATCTAATAACTAAAATATAGAAAAAGTGTAATAAAAACACATAAAAAAATGGATAAAGTGTCAGATATCCACGAATTTGATCAGTAATTAAATTAATTAAATTTTTATAATGAGTCGAAACAGATTTCTACATATAGAAAGAATACTTTATTTCTTATTTCTTTGATTTTGTACAAAGGGTTCGTTTACCCGGCCTGGTTAAGTACTGGCCGGGCCAGTACTTCTTTTGTTCCAACGAACAAAACAATTTTTGTTTTTATATTAAATCAAAATTCTTATCGAAACAAGAAGAGATATTTTAATTCCCATTATTAGTTATTAGAAATAGTGTTAGATTCTAATATATGGATTTATATAGATTATCTTAGAAATTCTCTAAATTATCTATAATCCAGTAAATTATCTTAAATTCTATATAATCCAGATTAATATATATTAATATTATTAATATTAATTTATATTTCTTAATATTATTAATATTTATTATCTTAATCTTATTTCTATATACTATATATATTTATACTATCTATATTTCTATCTATTTCTACATACTATATATATATTTATTCTATATTTATATTCTATATTATATTTATATTCTATTTCTATATATATTATATATATTATATATATTATATATATATTTTTATTTTATATTTTATTTTTATATTATTTAATATTATTTATATTATATATAATATATACATTAACATTATTATTATTTATATATATATATTTTATATATTAATTATATATATTTATTAATTATATATATTTATTATAATATATTTATTATATTTTTATTATAAATATAAAATATAAAAATTATAAATATAAAATCTAATTTTCTTTTATTTTCTTTCAAGCCCGCGTCAGAACAAAATACATGTCAATGCTGGAATTTTAATGATTCTGATGCTATCTTTATCTTGACTGTGTCTCATTACTTTTTTGTCCAAATAGTGTTGGACAAATGGTCCATTCATATCCAATAATGAATATGTAGCGGGTATAGTTTAGTGGTAAAAGTGTGATTCGTTCTATTAACAACTTCAATAGTTAAGCGGTCTTTCCATTTTTTATTTTTCATATTCAGATCAAAAACTTTATTTCTTAAAAAGATTTAATCCTTTATCCCTCAATATTTTATTTGAGGAAATAAAATACATTCTCACGATTTCTATCCAAAAGTCAATCAGAATTGGAATAAAAAAAATTGGATTATGAAGTCGAGAAGCATAATTTTTTTGATTGGATCAATTCTTTCAATTGAATGAGTATGAATAAAGGGTCTATGGATGATAGTAGAAAACTTTCAATCGTAACTAA